TACCCGAATGGTATTTCTTTCCCGTATTTCAAATACTTCGTACAGTGCCCAATAAATTATTGGGTGTTCTTTTAATGGTTTCAGTACCTGCGGGATTATTAACAGTACCCTTTTTAGAGAATGTTAATAAATTCCAAAATCCATTTCGCCGTCCAGTAGCGACAACCGTCTTTTTGATTGGTACCACAGTCGCTCTTTGGTTGGGTATTGGTGCAACATTGCCTATTGATAAATCCCTAACTTTAGGTCTTTTTTAAATTGATTCAATTGTGAAATAACACGACGTGTGTATCTAGGGAATAGCCGCTTCAAAGCGAATTATCCCTAGATACATCTATTCAATAATAACACGACGTGTGTATCTAGGGAATAGCCGCTTCAAAGCGAATTATCCCTAGATACATCTATATTAAAATACATCTATATTAAAAAAAATCTGAGTCGAATATTTTGAAATATTTTTCTACAGCCAAGATTATCTCTTTTGCATCTTCTATGCCAAAATATTCCATTTTCATATTCATAAGATCTTTGTAACCCTTATTCAACAGCTGAGATAATTTATATATCTCGGCCTTTTTGAGGCAATCATAGACCTTGGAAGAAAGTTGTAATTGATCAATATAAATCGATTCCACTGCTAATTTTGTTTTCTTTTGTCGTCTTCTTAGTGTTTCCCATCGATCTTCCAAAGTCAAATCTTTTATAGTAACCGTATGCCCTGACTCTTTTTCTTTTTCTTTGTCTTCGTCGATACGCAAAGGAAACCCAAATAATTTAACCAACTTCTGGGAGGCTATACCAAGTGCTTCTACCGGAGTGAAACTCCCATTTGTCCATATTTCGAGAAAGAGCACCTCTTTTCTTTCATTCATAGGAGAATAATAGGTATGAATACTATGATTCACATTTAGAACAGGCGAGAAGCTAGCATCTATAGGATAACATCCTTCTCGAAAGGTATATGTTATTTTTCTACCATATGCGCGATTTCTCTCGATTTCTAGTTCAATAAATAGCTGCATTGGTTGTTTCAATGTAGCTATATGTTCGTTCTTGTTAATGACTTCTACATGAGCAGGATTTACGACAATACTACGAGCAGTTGCAGGTCCAGGACCCCTGGCACGAAAGTACCCTGTCAAAAATCTAGGTACATTACCAGACAGTTGGTTACTTCTGAATACAACTTTTTTCAAATTCATTACAATATCATAGACCGATTCTTCGACCCCATCTATAGTAAGATATTGATGGGGTACGTCCAGAAATTTTGCACACGTGATACACGTTCCTTCTAGTTCTTGAAGCAAAGTTTTTCGCGTTGCAATGCCTATTAGGTCAGCTTGGCCTTCTAAAAGTGGAGCCAGCAAAAAGCGCCCATAATGAAGACGTGCACTGTCTTCTCTTAATTCAAGACACTTCCACCGTATGTCTCCGTCTGGTAGAAAAAATTCATCGTGAGCCATAGAAACTTTGAAAGTTTAGATTTTGAGAAAAAATGGAAAGACTTTGATCTGGAAAAGTAAGAAATATCGAAGAAAATAAGTTAAGTATTCAATAATAATAATAATATACTTTATCTACGTTTTTTTTTCGGGGGCCTACAGCCATTATGTGGCATAGGGGTTACATCCCGTAAAAAAGTGAATCGTATACCACTTTGACGAATAGCTCGTAATGCTGCGTCTCTTCCGAGACCGGGACCTTTTATCATGACTCCTGCTCGTTGCATACCTTGATCTATTACTGGACCAATAGCATCTTCTGTTGCAGTTCGAGCGGCAAAGGGTGTCCCTTTTCTCGTACCCTTGAATCCACAAGTACCGGCCGAGGACCAGGAAACCACCCGACCCCGTAGATCTGTAACCGTGACAATGATATTATGGAAACTCGCTTGAACATGAATAACTCCCTTTGGTATTCTACCTACAATTTTACGTAAACTAATACGTACATTCCTGCGTGAACCAATACCTACAATCTTACGTAAACTAATACGTACATTCCTGCGTGAACCAATACGTACATTCCTACGTGAACCAGTTCTCGGTATAGCTTTTGGCATATTGTATCATCTCATAAATATGAGTCAGAAATATATGGATATATCCATTTCATGTCAAAACAGATTCCTTATTTGATTTGTACATTGAGCCTTTTAGCGTGTCTGATTATACTTGTCTTTGTTTATGTCTCGGGTTGGAACAAATTATTCTAAGGCGCCCCCGCCTACGGATTAGTCGACATTTTTGACATCTTTTACGAACAGAAACTCTTATTTTCATATTTGTCATTCCTTATCTTAATTCTGAATCTACTTCTTGGTAGAAAATAAGTTTCTTGAAATTTTGCATCTCGAATCGTATTGAATAAAAACCAGCTAATCTTTTGAATCCTTGTTTTCGTTGTCGTTGTCGAGTCGAGAAATTATACGTCCTCTGGTTGAATCATAACGACTTATTTCAATTTTGACTTTGTCTCCACGCAGTATCTTGATAAAACTACGCCGGATCTTTCCTGAAACATAACCTAGAACCAGATCTTCATTATCTAACCGAACCCGGAACATGCCATTGGGAAGCGATTCAGTAATTAAACCTTCGTGAATCCATTTTTGTTCTGTCATTGCAGGTAAAGCCCCCTTGAAGTATCAACTAATGGAGGAGAAACGATATTAAACAACTCACCCTCTTTCTTTTTTTTTTTATAAATAGGAAGAGGATCCCATTTGGATATTAAAATGATTACCATATATAACACAAAATTTCTCCGCCAATTCCTTCTAGTCGAGCCTCCCGGTCTGTCATTATACCTCGAGAAGTAGAAAGAATTACAATCCCTGTCCCACCTAAAATTCTAGGAATTTCTTGAGAGTAAGAATAGATTCGTAGACTGGGCCGACTGACCCGTTTTAAATTGAAAAATTTTCTATAAGGGCTTTTCCTATTCCTTCTATGTCGCAGGGTTACAACCAAAAAATATTTGTTTTTTTCTCGATGTTTTCTGACGTTTTCGATAAAACCTTCTCGGAAAAGTATTTTAACAATATTTTCGGTAATATTAGTAGATGCTATGCGAACAACCCTTTTTCTAGCCATATCAGCATTTCGTATCGAGTTTATTATCTCAGCAATAGTGTCTGTACCCATCATGAACTAAAATTATTGGTGTCTGAAAATTGGATATAATTAACATGTTTTTCTTTTTTTTTTTTATTGGTTTATGAATATTTTCAAGGTATATGCCTGAGACACAATCTACGAATTAATCTAGTTCTTAATCTATTTCTTTCAAATACCCCAATCACGATCTCATTTTATTTTATTTTATTTTATAATACCTCGGGAGCTAATGAAACTATTTTAGTAAAATTGAATTCTTTCAATTCCTCGGGGATTGCACCAATAATTCGACTTCCTTTTGGATTTCCTTTTTGATCAATCACAACTGCAGCATTGTCATCATATCGTATTATCATACCGCTGTCACGTTTAAGTTCTTTACAGGTACGGACAATTACAGCTCTGACTACTTCTGATTTTTCTAGGCGCATTTTTGGGACTGCTTCTTTGATCACAGCAACAATAACGTCACCAATATAAGCATAGCGACGATTACTAGCTCCTATGATTCGAATACACATCAATTCTCGAGCCCCGCTGTTATCCGCTACATTTAAATGGGTCTGATGTTGAATCATATCAATTTTTTAGTCTATTCTTCCAATGCAAAGGATAAAGAAAATAAAAGAAATATTGTTTGTCCAAAAAAAGAAACCTGCGGTTTCATCCCCGAGACTCATTTCTGTCGGTTCTACATTTTTATCCCGAAATAATTAATTGAGTTCGTATAGGCATTTTGGATGCTGCTAGTAAAATAGCTCTTCTGGCTCGATTTTCGGCTACTCCACCCATTTCATATAGTATTCTCCCCGGTTTAACAACAGCTACCCAATATTCAGGGGATCCTTTCCCCGAACCCATACGTGTTTCAGCAGATCTTACTGTAACTGGTTTGTCTGGAAATATACGTACCCATATTTTTCCACCACGGCGTGCATTTCGTGTCATTGCTCGTCGACCTGCTTCGATTTGTCTAGATGTGATCCAAGCAGGTTCAAGTGCCTGAAGAGCGTATTTACCGAAACAAATATGATTACCTCGATAAGATCTTCCCTTCATTCTTCCTCTATGTTGTTTACGAAATGTAGTTCTTTTGGGGTTATAGTTGATGGTTGTTTCGGAATTCCATCTCTACTACAGAACTGGACGTGAGAGTTTCTTCTCATCCAGCTCCTCGCGAATAAAAGGATTCAAAATGGAATTTCAATTAATTTGAATAGATATTAGAACATTTTTATAAAAAATTTTATAAATAATAGTTTTTTTTCTAATGTTCTAATAAATCTTTATTTTCTTTTGTCCTTTATCCAAGTTTACCAATTCAAATTCAAAAAAAAAGAAAGTTTTCGCGGGCGAATATTTACTCTTGCAATCTCTATTTCAGTCGTAGCGCTTGTTCGTGACTTCTCAGAATAGATGAATTGATTTCCGGTTCATTTCGCCATCCCGACTAGTGAATCAGTAAGATTCATTTGTTCAATAAAATCTTTTGCAGTCACAGGTTCCATCGTTCCCACCGCTTCGTATTTAATGGTTAGGTCAGAATTCTACAACGGAGCTCATAATCCAATTTATTCTTGAGTCAACCTTCTTAGTCTTTATTGGCTCGAAGCTCTTGATTTTTTTTCTTCATTTTTTTCTTCTATAAGAACATTTAATATTTCATTATAGATGAATCGATTAGTATTGATGCTTTATTACACTGTCTTTTATGAGATGACTCATAGACCTTACATATTGGATTTCTATATCATTGATATTCTTTTTCTCTCTTTCTCTCATCCTTCCATTTATCCACACCTTTCTTCTGTATTTTGTTTAAACTTCGAATTAAAGTTTATTCAAAAGAAACTTCAGTTGCTACATAGATATGAC